TACTTCAAATATTCAAATCAAGAAGTTCGAATTGGTCAAATGATATGAATATGATCAAGTTACTATTTATATTTAAAATGAAATAACACACTAATTCATTTTATTAATATTGAATATTAAGTAAGATTTTTAGGAAAATGCAGAAAAAAATTCAATTATTATTACGTATTACGATAATTTATATCCATAGAGCAAATAATTATACCAAAATAGAGTAGTTAATACATTACTTTGATATAAAAAAAAAAAAAGAAAAAATGGAATTGTTTGATCTCATAGATGATTGGGAACAACAGACAAAGCCGGCTCAATTCGTTTATTCATAATCATTAACTAATTCTTAGTAGAATTGATTATCTTCTATTCGAATAAAAGACATATTTTTCTTGGCCTAATTCCAAAAAAAGATAATAATAATTTTACCTTGAGTGACAATTCTAGCCCGAATTTTTTTTGTCTCAAAAAAAATATTCCGCACATAACTCACGAGATCGAATATTACTATGAACACTACTTATGACTCCAAATTCTCCGCTTTTCTCTCTGAAGGTATTTGCACCTTTTTTTACTTAGAATTTACGCGAATAAATAAAAAACGAAAGTAATTTGAGTAATTTGAAATTTGTTAGGAAAGGATTGGTTTTTTTTTTTTTCCATAGAGCAAATAATTATACCAAAATAGAGTAGTTAATACATTACTTTGATATAAAAAAAAAAAAAGAAAAAATGGAATTGTTTGACCAATAGATGTCTTTCACATTCAACTAGAGAAATGAATAACTTTTTCAAATTTTTCATGGCAGTTCCAAAAAAACGTACTTCTATCTCAAAAAAACGTATTCGTAAAAACATTTGGAAAGGGAAGGTATATTGGGCAGCGTTGAAAGCTTTTTCCTTAGCGAAGTCTCTTTCTACCGGGAATTCAAAAAGCTTTTTTGTGCGACAATTAAATAGTCAAACACTCGATTAAATAATCTTAATCTGAAAATGGTACTTTTTTTTTTTTTTAAAAAAAAAAAAAGACACAAGGTTTCACTTTTTTTTGAATATGTTTTATCCGGTGGGGATTCTTATTTTCCTCATCGGTACACTTATCTGTCATATCATAATAAATAATTAAATTACAAAAAAAGTTTTTTGTTAGACAAGATGTTCAGTTCAGGCCAATATCGAATTAGTTTTCTAAATCCTAAATAAAATTCTTTACAGGACGAAAAACCAACCTAAGGGTTAATACAAAGTTCTACAAATTACAAATAGTTAAAAAAAAATTTTGAATGTCACACTGTACTGTGATCCATAAAAAGACTTTTTTTTGTTCATTGATAAAAAAAAAGTGAATCTAAGATTCATAAAATCAGATAAATGATAAATGAATTTTAAGATTCAAAAATGAAAAATAACTTTTTTTTTGAGTTCTATCTTTATCCTTGGATTGAAGTCATAACTATTTAGTTACAAGATCTCAATTTTAGGCGAGCATAAACGATGAAAACGTCTCTGTTAAATAAAAAACGGACACCTTCCATTTGAATTCAAAAATGAAATAAAATGATAATAAAGATTTTTATGGGGAACGCTTCAATCCATATTGAAACGAAATGAGTTCTTTCTCATCACTTTGAATGAAAAAAAATATTGAATTGAATTGACTCCTTCAATCTCGACGATTAAATAATAATAGATTATTATTATTTTGAGTACGCCGCTATGGTGAAATCGGTAGACACGCTGCTCTTAGGAAGCAGTGCTAGAGCATCTCGGTTCGAGTCCGAGTGGCGGCATGGCATCTTCTAAAACAAATAGAATAAGTCCTATAATAAATTCAATTCCTGATTTCAATTCCGTAGAATTGGTTTACCCCAATTTTTCATTTTAATTAAATTAAAAAATTTTTATGATATTTTCCACTTTAGAACATATATTAACTCATATATCCTTTTCGATCGTTTCAATTGTAATTACAATTTTTTTGATAAGCTTATCGGTCGATGAAATCGTAGGACTATACGATTCGTCAGAAAAAGGCATGATAGCTACTTTTTTCTGTATAACAGGATTATTAGTCACTCGTTGGATTTATTCGGGACATTTCCCGTTAAGTGATTTATATGAATCATTAATTTTTCTTTCATGGAGTTTCTCCATTATTCATATGGTTCCGTATTTTAAAAAACATAAAAATTATTTAAGCGCAATAACCGCGCCAAGTAGTATTTTTACCCAAGGCTTTGCTACTTCAGGTCTTTTAACTGAAATGCATCAATCCGAAATAGTAGTACCTGCTCTCCAATCCCAATGGTTAATGATGCATGTAAGTATGATGATATTGGGCTACGCAGCTCTTTTATGGGGATCATTATTATCAGTAGCTCTCTTAGTCATTACATTGCGAAAAGCCATAAGGATTTTTAGTAAAAAAAACAATTTTTTAAATGAGTCATTTTCCTTTGTCGAGATCCAATACATGAATGAAAGAAGCAATGTTTTACTAAACACT